CTTAATCTCATGGCGCGGATATTGGCAGGAATTGATTGAAACTTTAGCATGGGCTCATGAACGCACACCTTTGGCTAATTTGATTCGATGGAGAGATAAGCCAGTGGCTCTTTCCATTGTGCAAGCAAGATTGGTTGGATTAGTCCACTTTTCGGTAGGTTATATATTCACTTATGCAGCTTTCTTGATTGCCTCTACATCGGGTAAATTTGGTTAATTTTACTCTTTCTTGTATTTGCAAAAATCTCATTTCATTTCTTTCTATGAAGAAGGGGAACCGCCTTCTTTTATTTCTACATCTAGGATCCGACTTCTATCATTGATACTAATAGGAAATGAACCATCATGGCAACGAAAAGTTTGATTCAGAGGGAGAAGAAGAGGCAAAAATTGGAAAAAAAATATCATTTCATTCGCCGATCTTTAAAAAACGAAATAAGAAAAGCTACGTCGTTAAGGGAGAAATGGGAAATTCAAAAAAAGTTAGAATCACTACCGCGTAATAGTGCACCTACACGTCTTCATCGACGTTGTTTTTCGACCGGAAGACCCAGAGCTAATTATCGAGACTTTGGATTATCTGGACACATACTTCGTGAAATGGTTCATGAATGTTTGTTACCCGGTGCAACAAGATCAAGTTGGTAAGAATAAAAAATTCTCTTCATTTTTTTTATTCATTTTTATGATCAGCGATCATAGGACAGTCCCTTTACCATTCTGTATAAATGGTTTATTCTATTTGTACAGATATGGTGGAGGGGCGCAATCAATCTTTGTTTGTCCATTAATTGACAATTCTTCTCTTTATCGCGGGGTAGAGCAACTTGGTAGCTCGTAAGGCTCATAACCTTGAGGTCACGGGTTCAAATCCCGTCTCCGCAACATTTTTGATAAAAAATAGAATTCAAGAAGAAGAAGGGGAGGTACTATACTATAACAGTCAACTCTATAAAATATTTTAGAATATATATACTATTATACTATTACACTATTATACTATTACTATTAAATACATAAAAAGGCAGGGGCGGATAGCGGGAATCGAACCCGCGTCTTCTCCTTGGCAAAGAGAAATTTTACCATTCGACTATATCCGCATTTTTCTTTTTATCGTACTTGATACGTAATATATCGATTCTATTTGTGCAGAGCTGTATCTGATATCTATTAGGAGTAATTTAAAAAAGTCGAAATAGATAATATAGATATTCCATATCTATATATCTTTCTATTCGAAAGAAAATATTTTCTATTAATATTCGTTTCTATTAATAATATAGATATATATTATTCTTTTTTTCGAAAATAGAATAGAATTCAAATTACGATTTTCTATATTATTCTTATTTATTATATATTCTATTTAATATATATTCTATATTCTATTTAATATATATTTTAATATATTAAAAAAATCTATTAATAAAATGTAATTCTATAATTCTAATTAATTATTAATTAGAGTATATATTTTTTTTATTAATCTATTAATACTTCTATTAAGAAATATTATATTAAGAATAAGAATATTATTCTATTAACATTCATAATCTTTAGAAAGAAAATAGATTTCTAGACTATATTTCTATACTAGACTATATTTCTATATATTTAGAGAATATTTAAAATATATTCTAATATATTAACATAATATATTCTATTCCTATTTTTTATTTTCTTATTTTTTTATGTATATATAAATTTCTATTATTATAAATATATTATTTATTTATCTTCTTTTTTAGTTTTACTATGATATGTAATATAGTATAAGATATAAGATTTTTCCAATAGAAGAAGTTTGACCCCTCCCTATAATAATAATGTTTTAGTTTTCTTTATTTGTGGGGTCTTATCTATTCCATTTTAATGTGCCTCACAACCCGAAAGAATTCGGGGGGAGGGGTCATTTAGTTTTTTGCTCTAGAATGAATAGTTTCAAGAGATGAGAGAATTAAGAATACCCACTAGAAATACTAATCCAATCCATAATGATGTACCGGAAAATACAACATTTTTGTTACTCGACCAACCATCAGGAGAAGCAAATACAACAGGTACACTAATCAATAAAATAGATGAAGTAGCAATTAATGCAAAAACAGCTAATTGGAAAGCAATAGTCATGTTTCTAATCCTCCAATTTACCAACAAAAGAACTATACCATTTGATCCCCCCACCCCTTGACCCCTTCAAAAATTTTGAATGTAATAAAAAAACGCATTATGGGGGTTTTATCATGAATCCATTGATTTTATATGACACTCCTTTTGAGGCATGGATCGAAGGTAGTTTTTTTTTACTTCACAAAAGGGCATGCTGGATCATGCATATATATATACAGATAGAGAACTAGACCAATAGATTCACACTGGATATCTTTACCATGGATAGATAAAAAGGGTATCAATTCGTATGGTCATGTTCTATTCAGTGGAATAAAGATAAAATAGAAATTAGCTTTTGGAGAGATGGCTGAGTGGTTGATAGCTCCGG